ATTATTGATATAAGAAAGAAAGGGTATATGTATCGTATTTGTACTTACGGCTCGCTTCTACCGAAAATCCAATACAATAATAGATAATTTGTTACGATTAGCTTCATTGGATTTGAAGCATCAATCGTTTTAAATCAGAATCCCATTTTGACTCTGTGCCGTTAATTCCACTATGATTATTGATCAATAATCATAGTGGAATCATTCCTTGATAGAGATAGGAGACATAATTTACATGGATATAGTAAGTCTCGCTTGGGCTGCTTTAATGGTAGTCTTTACATTTTCCCTTTCGCTCGTAGTATGGGGGAGGAGTGGACTCTAGAGACACTACCATAATTGTAAATTGATTTATATTATATAAACCTATATTATATCTGTATACAATATTGGATAGTGTGTAGAAAAAACTATAGATATTATATTTATATTTCTACACACTATCTCATCATTTCTTCAATTATTGACAAGAACTAATAATTCCAGTTTCATTAAAATTAATTATTTTGACTGGCTGTTTTTACGTAAATGATAAGTAAAAAAGCGGTAGGAACTAGAATGAACAGTGTAGTAGCAATAAATGCGAGAATATTAACTTCCATAATCTCATTTTTTTTGTTTCGTAATAACTCGGGATCTAATCCCATAGAGATGAAAAATTTGATTCCTGTAAATTCAATAAGTTAATTGTATCCTGATGATGCCAAATGGATCAAAATATTATGAATAACAATAGATCTAAATCTATCAAATCAATTAATTGTCGAGAATTTAATAGTATAACATAGGAAGACTTTTTATCCATACTAAATCAAAAATTAAATTTCTAATCCAATTCCAATATAGAATGCTATTGAATTTTTCGTCCTTTTACATTCTTTCTTTTCTATAACCTACCTTCTTCGTTCTACTTAGTTAATACAGACAATTAATTTAAGTATCCGACGAAGTATCAGATGACCGGTATTCAATGGGTCAGGTCGCACCTAAGACCCAAACAATATAAGTGAGATGGAAAAAGGACGGATTAAAAGATCTAATATTCCAACAGATTTACTAAAAAGGGGTACCTTGCTTGGTCTTTTATTTATTATTTATGAAAAAAAAAAAATTAAATAATTTTAATTAAGATTATTATATATTATAATTATTATATATAATTTATGATTTTAAATTATTAATTATTAATATAATATCCTCTTCTCTTTCTTGGATTGGGGGAGAACACATACATAAAAAAATTAGCATGCAATTTGAATGAGATAGATTTTTTTAATTAAAAATAGAGGATACACAAATCGGAGTTGGAAAAGGGCGCAGTTAAAAATAAAAAAGGCGCTCTGTTCCGCCGAGGTAATTATGTTAAGTTCATTGTATATTGTACAACAAAGGAATACAATTTGTGTATGTACTCCTGGTAAAAATATGGGCACTCTACTCCATTTCATTATGCAAGAACAATCAAAAAATAAAGTCAAATGAATAACTAATATGGTATCTCTTAAAATACTGACATAGAGTAATATAACCGATCGTACCAATCAATCTAGATATGTCTCTTTCTTATCAATCGGTACTATTCCGTAGTGAAAGAAATGAAAATTCCCGCATTTCTTTTGTCTGATGATAAATATAAAAATATCAATGTGAAACGAAAAAAAAAAAAAAATAAGGATTCTTAGATCTTGCTCCCTGTCCCACTTTTCTGTAAAAAGTGGGAGATGAATTGATAAATTCATCGGATCCTAGTTCGGGACTGACGGGGCTCGAACCCGCAGCTTCCGCCTTGACAGGGCGGTGCTCTGACCGATTGAACTACAATCCCAGCGAGGTGTATGGCATACATATTCTTATGGTTTCATATGGCATATATATTCTTATGGTTTCATAAGAACATTCTATTCGTCTCGTCGTGTTGTAACAGAAACAACAATGATATACTGATATCATATCCACATGGATATGAACTATAGCAATAATTACTAGTAACCGGTGGTTCTTTTTTTTTTTTTTATTGTCAAAAATGACTAATTAAAAAAAAATATATATATATGGATATATCAAAAAAATGGTTGATCTTTATTTTGACGGATAGGGCATTTCTATATTCTGGAGGACAAATTAAACTGGTTAAATCGTATTCAATGGAACGGCGAATTATTGGGCCGAGCTGGATTTGAACCAGCGTAGACATATTGTCAACGAATTTACAGTCCGCCCCCATTAACCGCTCGGGCATCGACCCAGGAAGAATTAATTCTAGGTTTAGTTATAATCCATGATCAACTTCCTTTCGTAGTACCCTACCCCCAGGGGAAGTCGAATCCCCGCTGCCTCCTTGAAAGAGAGATGTCCTGAACCGCTAGACGATGGGGGCAGATCCGCCCGACCATCAGCATACTATGCTGATAGTATCATAAGTTTTTTGGAATTGTCAATATACAATATAATTATAATATATTATATAACTAGATATATAACTAGATCAAAATCAAAAGAG